GTATTTTTTTGAAACGAGGTCCTCGGTAACGTGACATAAAGACTCCTTATTCTTATTTAGAATTCATTTTATTCTTTTTTTTTTTTGAAAGTTGGATTTTACAGAATAAACCTAAACTAAAACTGAACTAAATGAAGCGAAGTTTGCTGAAGTAGTGTACTTGTACTATAAAGAAGAATGAGATAAATATTCAAACTATTTCTATTATTATAATAATATTTCTATTATTATAATTCTATTATTAGAATAAATAATATATATAAAAGATCCTTTTTCTGAGATAGTTGGGAGTTCCTATTAAGATAAGAAATTCATGGATTTTGAAAAAGGGGTAAAACACTTTTTCACTATTCTTGGATTTCAAAGGGAGATTATCCATTTTTCAAAAATGGAATAAAAAAATGAAAAATAGGAAAAGGCCGGCTATCGGAATCGAACCGATGACCATCGCATTACAAATGCGATGCTCTAACCTCTGAGCTAAGCGGGCCCACATAATAATAATAGAAATTTTCTATGCATAGGAATTCAATACACTATAGTATAGTGTCTCTAGAAATATAGAAAAGAATAGAATCTATAATTTCTCTATAATTTCCAATAAATATTGGATATTATAGAACAGAACGATTTATGTAGCGATATAGAATTTCGATTTTTTTATCACACTTCTAAATTCGAATATTATTCGATTCGATCGTCAAATTTTCTTTTTGATTTTGGATTTTGAATTCACACGACATTTGAAATTCTTTTTATTACACTTCTATATTTTATATCCTATATATTTCTAATTCTATATTTCTTTCGAATTCGAATTAGTTATAACTAATCAGACATTCCTCGGCTTTCATTCGTAAAAGGGGAAGTTAAGAAAAAAAAAGAAGAATTGTCCGTTGAAGTATGCCAAATTGCATGGGAGAAATGGCAGGAAGAGGAAGATATATGGGGTATATATCAATCTATATTGAATTGCCGATACAGAAATGATAAAATTCAATTTGATTGGATCAAATCAAATTTAAGGGTTTCCTATAGGTAACAAAGAAAAGACTTTTTTCGAGATAGTAATCACTATCTAATAAATTCAAGGATTCCAGTATAAATGAAAGAAAAAAGGAATGATATCATAATAAGATCCTAATCTCAAAACAAAAGGAAGGGGGGATATGGCGAAATCGGTAGACGCTACGGACTTAATTGGATTGAGCCTTGGTATGGAAACCTACTAAGTGATAACTTTCAAATTCAGAGAAACCCCGGAATTAATAAAAATGGGCAATCCTGAGCCAAATCCTTTTTTCTCAAAACAAAGGTTCAGAAAAGGAAAAAAAGGATAGGTGCAGAGACTCAATGGAAGCTGTTCTAACAAATGGAGTTGGCTGCGTTGGTAGAGGAATCTTTCCATCGAAACTTCAGAAAGGATGAAGGATAAACGTATCTATTGAATACTATATCAATAGATTAATGATGACCCGAATCTGTATCTGTATTTTTTTATATTATATGAAAAATGAAAGAATTAGTGTGAATTGATTCCACATTGAAGAAAGAGTCGAATATTCATTCATCAAATCATTCACTCCATAGTCCGATAGTTCTTTTAAAGAACTGATTAAGCGGACGAGAATAAAGATAGAGTCCCATTCTACATGTCAATACCGGCAACAATGAAATTTGTAGTAAGAGGAAAATCCGTCGACTTTTAAAATCGTGAGGGTTCAAGTCCCTCTATCCCCAAAAAAATATTTAACCTATCCGCTTTTTTCGTTAGCGGTTCCAAATTCCTTTATCTTTCTGATTCTTTGCCAAACGTATTTGGGCGTAAATGACTTTCTCTTATCACATGTGATAGAGAATACACATCCAAATGTTGTAGGGAATCCCTATTGGAGAAAACTTTCTAATCCCCCCTTGTTCCTTTAATTGACATAGACCCCAGTACTTTAATTCTAATAATAATAAAATGAGGATGGGATGCTACATTGGGAATGGTCAGGATAGCTCAGCTGGTAGAGCAGAGGACTGAAAATCCTCGTGTCGCCAGTTCAAGTCTGGTTCCTGACCTGACCCATGGTTAATTTTTATGAGGCCTTTCTTTCTTTTAGAAATTAATTGATATGAAGCGAGATACATATTGATTTCGAATCTGGATCATAATACATACTTTTATCTATCTTGGCGAGATATACCCCATCTATTTTATAGCTGGGTAGAGTTTATTAAATTCTTAAATAAAGTATCTAAAATGAAATTCTATTTTCTCTTTTTTTTCTTTCGTTCAAAAAGAATGTTAATACTTCATACATAAGGAAAAATTGGTTGAAAGAACAAAAAGTCGAAGTTGAAATAGACAAGATCAAGATTCGGTTCAGATACAATACAAATAAATCGAACTTGATACCCTTTCATTTCTTTGTATTTTCGTTCCTATTCGATTTCCTAATTCGTTTCGGCATGACTTTCTAGAACCGGGCTAAGCAATAGGCGCAGTACAAGG